AAGAACTATTATGAAGTCCGGATAAATTGTGCAAGAATCCAGATTTTTTATTTTTTTATTCTAATCTAATATCATCCTATATCATAGGACTAAAAACAGCCCCTAGATTGTTGTTGATTCAAATTCAATGTATTTTTGTTTTCAAATCAGACAAATCATTTCATGTATGATTTATTGGAATGAAAAATCAAGGGCCTGCCTAGGTACTGACCGGGGTACTGATCAGGCCAGGCCGGGGAATAAAAGAAGCTTTGGTACGAAATCAAAGAGGTATTCTTTACTTCTGACTTCATTGACTTTCTTTTTTCTATTGCGGGTATTCCCGTTATCTAAACGTAATTCAAATTTCATTCCCGAAAAACTTATAAAATTTGTATCTTTTGTATCGAAAGAGAAAGAAAGGCTTTTTCTTTACTTCATGCGTAACATAGTTATTATCCTTTGTTTAATTGGGAGAGGTGGCTGAGTGGACTAAAGCGTCGGATTGCTAATCCGTTGTACGAGTTATTTGTACCGAGGGTTCGAATCCCTCTCTTTCCGTTTCTTCTGATCTAATGACTTGTTCTTTCAAATTGCTTGTTCTTTCAAATTGAAAGAACAAGTCATTAGATCATAGCATAGTTAAATATAACTATCTGGAATAGATAAAATCATAAGAAAATTAAGAAATTAAGCAACGAAAAATTCCTTAGTTTTTTTATTCCTCACGTCCAGGATTGCGTCCTGGATCATTAGATAGGAATCCGAAGATGAAGAGAGAAACAAAGAATATCACCACTGTGTAAACGAAGAGTTTGAGAGTAAGCATTACAAAATCTCCAAGATAAGATTTTTTTGGTAAAAGGGGAATAGATTATTCATTTTTATACCTTTATACCACATATTCCGTTTTGACACCAAGGCAAGAAATAAAGTGGTTTCTCTAAAAAAAAAAAAGAAAGGAATTTTCAGAAATTTGTAATAAGACTTTTTCGATATGAAAATTTTCTTTCGTGTGCACAATAAAATTTTTTTATTGTGGGGGCCCTATCCCCTATATAGGGTCCTTGTTCGCTGGAAGTAGAAGGTCAGAATGAGGAAATGGGGTGATCTAGATTCATCGCACTTATCCAAGAATTTCCGTGTTTGAATTGAGGGCCCACAATGTAAGACTTATCTGATTTTATCAATTGATTGTTAGAATATTTTTTTTTGAATAAATCATGAATCTTTGTAGGACAGTATTCAAGATCTCATCGAAAACTTACAGCAGCTTGCCAAACAAAGGCTAAGAGAAAAAAGAACAGGGGTATTACTGGCATAACATCTACAATTGGGTTGAAAAAAGCGTAAGCCTCGGGCAGTTTGACAAAGAAAAAATTACTCGAATGAAGTAGAGAATTAAGATAGATACAGATCAAACTAAGGATATTAAGCATAAAAAATGTTTCATTCTTGGAGATAATTGTATTTTGATTGAGTTATCGAGATAAGGTAAAGTAAAAATGAATAAAGTTCAAATAGACCAAAAAACCCTTCTTTTTCTTTGACTAACTCAATCAAAAACCCTTCAATTCTCAAACGAAAATAGAAGGAATCATACTTTCATACACTATCTTAATCAAATTCTATGTAATGATCAATAAATTCAGTTTCATTTTACAACTACACGTGTAAAATCTTAGCAACAATCTAACGCATTCCATAGCTATTTGGGCGGGAATTGACGAACAACCAATACCTATAGTAGTATTTATTAGTGTTGAATAGAAATCTAAATGGGGCGTGGCCAAGTGGTAAGGCAACGGGTTTTGGTCCCGCGACTCGGAGGTTCGAATCCTTCCGTCCCAGAGTCATCCAATTCGATCAGAATAAAGGTTGGTTTGTTCTATTAGAAATCTTATCTTTAGTTTAAAACTGTAATGTTTAGTTAATAGTTCCCTGTTTCCGATTTCTAATGATTCAGAAAAGAATTATATCTTTGACTTTCTTTCTCACAAACCGAATCGAGTACTTCTGACATACATAATCTATTTGTGATCCGGGTCGGATAGGAATATGGATCAATGTATAATCAAATACAAATATATATTGTTTTATGGTATGTGGATGACTTGTGTCTCTTTAATCAATAGGTTATCCGCTAAAAATTTTTAACTACTTGGTATATGTGACAACCTGTTGCTTGATTGATTTCGAAATCCAATTCGTTTTTTATTTTTTATGAGAAAACTTTATGCAAATAATGAGAAGATAATGATGTCGAAGTAGTCAATTTGAAAAAAAAATAGTAGTTTAAGTTTAATTGATTTGATGATTTTATGGATCTATTTGCCACTCTATATACTATGACAGAAATTAGAATCATTCTTTTTCGAGCCGTACGAGGAGAAAGCTTCTTATACGTTTTTAAGGGGGAATTGTTCATCTATATCTATCCTAATGAGCCATCTATCGAATCGTTGCAATTCAATTGATGTTCGATCCCGAAGAGAAGGAAGAGATCTTCGGAAAGTGGGTTTTTACGATCCGATAAAGAATCAAACTTATTCAAATGTCCCCGCTAAAATATTCTATATTTCATTTCCTCGAAAAGGGCGCTCAACCTACGAGAACCGTTCATGATATTTCAAAGAAGGCAGAGATATTTAAGGAACTCTGCGTTAATTACACAAAATATTAAATAATAAATCAAAATAAAATAAGTGGGGGGTGTGGCCCTGGGCTAGCTTTGTGTAATTTTTTATTCACTATCCCATTCCCTTACCCATTTACTCATTTTTTGTTCTATTCTTATTTACAATCTCTTTTTTATATCTACACTTTATTTTATTCTCTATGTAGGTTATGTTATCTATGAAGTGCCAATCCAGCACAAGTCCTTATTATTATTTTATTTCTTTGGTTTTCTCAACGTTCATATTGACAAGAGTGTATTGAACAAATATAATTGATCGTGAATAAATGGATCCGTTTATCCCCGCCCTAGAAGTTTTACTTTTTACTTTACTCCATGTATTTACTCCATGTAAATGATGGATTGACACAACACAAGAGGTCTCTCCTGAATAAAAAAAGAAATTCAAAGAAAAAATGCGATCCATGTTATATTTATATGGGAATTTCTTAGATCCTCATTAGATCTGTTCATTCTTATGTCATAATAGACTCTAAAACCTGTTTTTTTATGGAGCTGTGCAATCTCTCTTTTTTTTATTCCGATCGTATCTACACACCAGAATTACATTTTAGGGTTGCTAACTCAACGGTAGAGTACTCGGCTTTTAAGTGCGGCTAGAATCTTTTACACATTTGGATGAAGCAACGGATTCGTCCATACTGTTGGTAGAGTTTGTAAGACCACGACTGATCCGGAGAAGGAACGAATGGAAAAAACAGCATGTCGTATAAATGAATAACTTTAAGATAAGAGTACTTAATCCTTACGGGATCGGTACAAAATATTGTTTTGATTCTTAGAGTTTTAATTCTTAGAGCGGTACAAAAAAATCAATTTATGGTTGGATCGAGTGAATAAATGGATAGAGCCAAAAAGCCCAAATTTATAGGGAAACAACAAAAGCAACGAGCTTCTGTTCTTAATTCGAATAATTACCCGATCTAATTATACGTTAGAAATATATTAGTCCCTGGTGCGGTAAAGGGTTATTTCATAACCTTAAAGAATAGGTGGATTCTCCACTTTTTTATGAATCCTAACTATTAACTATATCCCTGAGTGGAGACGAATGTGTAGAAGAAACAGTATATTGAGAAACATAATAATAATTCAATTGATTCTAAAGTCAAAAGAGCGATCGGGTTGCAAAAATAAAGGGTTTCTAACCATCTCGTTATCTTATAACGAACAAAAATTTGGTGGAAAAAGAGAGAATCCGTTGATTAATCATCTCCAAGGTATCTATTCTTTTCTTACTAGACCTTGATACCTTGTTTTGACTGTATCGCACTATGTATCATTTGATGGCCCAAGAAATTCCCAACTCCAACTTTGGTTCAAATCGAATTTCGAATGGGGGAATTAGAAGGATATTTAAAGATAGATAGATGTCGAGAGCGAGCCTTTCTATATCCACTTCTCTTTCAGGAATACATTTATGCACTTGCTAACGAGCATGGGTTAAATAAATTGATTCCTTATGAGCCGATGGAAATTTTAGGTTATGATAATAAATATAGTTCACTAATTGTTAAACGTTTAATTACTCGAATGTATCAACAGAAGCCTTTGATTATTTTGGCTAATGATTCGAATCAAAATCAATTTGTTGGGCATAATCAAAATTTGGATTCTCAAATGATATCAGAGGGGTTTGCAGTCATTGTGGAAATTCCGTTCTCACTGCGATTAGTATCTTCCCTGGAAGGTAAAGAAATAGCAAAATCTATTAATTTACGATCAATTCATTCCATATTTCCTTTTTTAGAGGATAAATTATCCCATATAAATCGTATATTAGATATACGAATACCCTATCCTATCCATCTGGAGCTATTGGTTCAAACCCTTCGCTGTTGGATACAAGATGCCCCCCTTTTGCACTTAGTGAGATTCTTTCTCTACAAGTACTATAATTGGAATAGTCTTCTTACTCAAAAAAAAAAAATGAAAATGAACGTCTTTTTTTCAAAAGAGAATCAAAGATTATTCCTGCTCCTATATAATTTTTATGTACATGAATCGGAATCCATATTTGTTTTTCTCCGTAAACAATCTTCTCATTTACGATCAACTTCTTCTAGAGCTTTTCTTGATCGAACACATTTTTATGGAAAAATAGAACATTTCCTAGTGGTTTTGCGTAATGATTTTCATATCAACCTATGGTTGTTCAAGGATCCTTTCATGCATTATTTCCGATATCAAGGAAAATCAATTCTATCTTCACGGGGAACTCCTCTTTTGATGAAGAAATGGAAATCTTACCTTGTAAATTTATGGGAATGTCTTTTTTACCTTTGGTCTCAACCGGATAGGATTCATATAAATCAATTATCCA